GTACTCTATTATAAGAATCTATATTTTTTACTCAGATAAAAGGAAAAAACTCTATATATAGACACCTAGATAAATATGTATACTGTATAATGAGTATATAGAATACATATATATATATATATATGTTAGTCTATAGCAATTAATTGAATTAAGTTTAAGTTGTAAAATAGATATAGATACTCATAAACAAATAAATCATGTGCCGAGAACCAGATTTGAACTGGTGACACGAGGATTTTCAGTCCTCTGCTCTACCAGCTGAGCTATCCCGACCATTTCCGAACCATTTCGGATACGCCATCTTCATTATTTTACTACTGATTATTTTAGTAAAGGACTTAGGTCTATGTCAATTTAAAAACGACGATTTCGTACGTTTCTAATGTACGTGTATCATATCTATTAGAACACTTGTGAAAAGCAAAAAAAACCGGATACATTTGTGAAAGAATCAAATGAACGAAAAAGCATTTTTTTCTAAGATAGATAATTAGGGAGTCTAACAGATCTTTTTGGGGATAGAGGGACTTGAACCCTCACGATTTCTAAAGTCGACGGATTTTCCTCTTACTCTAAATTTCCTTGTTGTCGATATTGACATGTAGAATGGGACTCTATCTTTATTCTCGTCCGATTAATCAATTATCTATCAGACTATGGAGTACATTATTTGATCAATTGATTTGATCAATTAATATTCGATCCTTTCTGGAACTTAGAATTGATTCAGAACAATTTTTTTCTGAAAAAAATGAAAAAAAAAAGATACAAGAAAAATATAGATATAGATTGGGGTCGCTCGTCATTAATTATTTATATTTGAGATAGTATTTCAGTACGTAGATCTATGTATATTAGTGTTATCTTTTATTTTAGCACTTTATCTTTTCTGGAGTTTTAATAAAAGGATTCTTTTATAGAACGCAATCAACTCCATTTGTTAGAACAACTTCCGTTGAGTCTCTGCACCTATCCTTTTTTATTCTGTCTTTATGAACCTTTTTTCTTTTTTTTTTTTCAAAAAAAAAAGAAAAAAAAAAGGATTTGGCTCAGGATTGCCCATTTTTGATTCCAGGGTTTCTCTGAATTTGAAAGTTATCACTTAGTAAGTTTCCATACCAAGGCTCAATCCAATTAAGTCCGTAGCGTCTACCAATTTCGCCATATCCCCCCTTCTTTATTTGATTTGTTTTGAGATTAAGATCTTATTATTATGTCATGTCCTTTTTTTCTTTCATTTTGATTCTACTGGAACTGTTAAATTCATTAGATACTGATTCCTGTATCAGTCTTTCCTTTTATCTGCTTCTTATTTTATTTGATTTCTTATCAATTCTCTTTCATCTCTATTGTAGAACCATATTTGGTCTAATCAGAAATGATTCTATCATTTCTGTATCCAGAATTCAATATGGATATATATATATATATACCCTATTTTTTCTATATGCCTCTCTTCCTATCATTTTTCTCATGCAATTTTGAATACTCGAAAGGTGAATTCTTTTAGTCAATTCTTTTATATTCTAAATAGTATTTTTTTTCTACATTTATATTAATTATGAATAACTAAGAATGCAAAGTTAATAGATAGGATTCCTGCAGTGAAATTCCTATGGATGTACAATTTCTGTTATGCGAGCCCGCTTAGCTCAGAGGTTAGAGCATCGCATTTGTAATGCGATGGTCATCGGTTCGACTCCGATAGCTGGCTTTTTTCTATTTGTTTGAGTTTTTACGTGATTGATAATGTCTTTTTTAAATTCAAGAATATTGAAAAGACTTCTTTCCTTTTTTCCAAAGGTTACCAATTATTATGTCGTAGAAATGGAAAGTTCTAAATAATTGTTAGAGTAGTTAAATCTCCGCAAAACAAATCAAGAAAAAGAAAAGGACCTTTTTCTTTTCCTATATACATTCTTTGTTTATATATATATTTTTTTCTTTCTATATATATAGGAGTATATATAAGTATATGATAGGGTATATATAAGTATATGATAGGGTATATATAAGTATATGATAGGGTATATATAAGAAAGTTCGAAGATTAATACAATCCTTCTCCGTATTCTTTATAATAAGAATAAATACTTCAGACTTCATTTATTATATTTATATATTTATCCTTTAATTCTAGTTCAGTTTGAATTTAGGTTTATGGAATTTTGAAAAAATAGGGCAAATTAGGAGTATTTATGTCACGTTACCGAGGACCTCGTTTCAAAAAAATACGCCGTTTGGGGGACTTACCAGGATTAATTAGTAAACCTTTGAAGGACTTACCAAGTAAAAATCCTAGAGTCGGGAGTGCTTTTTGGGGCTCTGGTAGAAAATCTCAATATTGTAGGCGTTTACAAGAAAAACAAAGATTGCGCTTTCATTATGGTCTTACAGAACGACAATTACTGAAATACGTGCGTATTGCCACAAAAGCCAAAGGACTGACGGGTCAAGTTTTACTACAATTACTTGAAATGCGTTTAGATAATATCCTTTTTCGATTAGGTATGGCGTCAACTATTCCTCAAGCCCGCCAATTAGTTAATCATAGACATATTTTAGTTAATGATCGTATGGTGGATATACCAAGTTATCGTTGTAAACCCCGTGATCTTATTACAGTGAAGGATGAACAAAAATCGAAAGATATGATTAAAAAATCTCTTGACTCATTAGATATGATTAAAAAATCTCTTGATGACTCATCCCCCCGGAAGAAATTGCCAACCCATTTGATTCTTTACCGTAAAGAATATAAAGGATTGGTCAATCAAATAATAGATAGAAAATGGGTTGGTTTGAAAATAAATGAATTGCTAGTCATAGAATATTATTCTCGTCAGACTAAAAAACGTCAGACTAGAAAAATCTAACTAAAAAAAGAGGGGTTCGGGCAATTTTGCCCCAATTACCTAAGTAATAAGTAAAGAAAGAAAAAGAAAGTAAAGTAAGGCGTTGATCGTAGGATTTTCCCCCGTTGATATATCATAGAAGAATGATATGGGTATTTTCATGCCTTGTCCATTCTTTCTTTCCAGAGAAATTAGGGCTAAAGAATCCATATCAAGGAAAGGTCTAACTTTTGGAATAAAGGTATCCGTTATTATGTGATTTGATATATTGTGGTCGGTCACATTGAGAATTTTGATGAAGGTACGGAAAGAGAGGGATTCGAACCCTCGGTACGAAAAACTCATACAACGGATTAGCAATCCGACGCTTTAGTCCACTCAGCCATCTCTCCCAATCAAAAAAAAGAGAATTACCATATTACATTACATTAATGGGGTTTGAAAAAGAAATTTTATATGCCCTTTTTTTATTACTTTATTCTTTTTGTTTCGTTTTATTCCATTACTTTTAGACCCTATTCTATATTATCAGAAAATAGACTATCATAGTCTAGTCTATATTCTTGACTATATAGTCAAGAATATTTTTGACTATATAGTCAAGAATATTTTTTAGATTTTTGAATATCTATAAAAGTAAAGTCTTGTATAAAAAAGTATTATAAGAAATTGGATTTTATCTCTATTAAAAAATAGATAATAAGAGCTAAAAATAGAAAAGATTTAATAGAAAGGGTTGATTCTATAATCAAATCATAAATATAGAAAACTTGCCTCAGTAATCCTTGTAATTTGTTTTCGATTTCGATAAAGTAGGGCTCGAAAAAGACATCTCTAACTCAATATTGCAATTAACCAATCAATATCATATAGCAATCCATATCTAAAATATGGATTGCTATATGAAAAAAATCAAATAGAAAGAAAAAAAACTACTTTTTTTCACGGCTTAGCTCGCGGCGGGGGCTATCTTGTCAAATATCATAAAAGATAATGATTTTGATTGGATTAAAAAAAAAATACTTGTTTTCCTAATCTGACTAGATTCCATGAAGAAATACACTACTCCAACCCAACGCTCTAATTTTTTTTTCATTCTTTTTTTTTAATTTTTTTCGGATTCTACCCGATTCTCTTACTTGACAAAAAGTTTCTATATATACTATAATCACATCATAGCGGGTATAGTTTAGTGGTAAAAGTGTGATTCGTTCCATTAACCCTACATAGTTAATGGGTCCCCGGCGCATAGTGCGACCAAAAACTTTTTTTTCTTAAAAGGATTAAATCCTCTAACTCTCAATGAAAAATTAGAGTTAAGAATATGAATTCTCGTGATTTGTATTCAAGAGTCAATTTGAAATTGAAAACTTGGATTAGGAGATTACGAAACATCATTTTTTTTTTGGATCAAAACTTCCAATTGAACGAGTATGAATAAAGGACCCATGGATAACGAAAGAAAAGCGGATTTCTAATCGTAACTAAATCTTCAATTTTCCTTTTTTATAGATGGATAAAAAAAGAAAAAGTTGGATTTTTTTTTAATCAGAAGGAAATCCTCAATTTTCCTTTTATATAGTTGCTTGAGATTGAAGCAAAATAAGTATTTAAATTAAAGGATGTCTTTGGTTTACTATAAACATCAATATCATGTTTTGACTCGGTAGAAGCAAAACGCTTTTCCTAAAGGTCCTATTAAATTAAATAGAAATAGAGAACGAAATAACTAGAAAGATTATTCTAATTCCCCTCGTCTAGAGGGATCGTCTAGAAAGCGCGTTTTTTGAATGCATTCAAAACAGAGGAGGCTGACATAGATGTTATGGATAGATTAGATGTTTTGGGCCGAATTTTTTTTCGCTCACACCTGATGGCTGGAAATTTTTCCATATTTCATTAAAGGAGCCGAATGAAATAAAAGTTTCATGTTCGGTTTTGAATTAGAGACGTTAAAGATGATAAATCAACGTCGACTATAACCCCTAGCCTTCCAAGCTAACGATGCGGGTTCGATTCCCGCTACCCGCTGAAAATCTCTATACTCAATATATACTATATACTCAATATATACTTTCGAATTTTTTTTAGAATAAAAAAATAGAATAGAATTCATACAAATTTCTCTAATTTGAATAAAATTCA